GTTTTCCACATCGTTATTTCCTACGTTGATATACACAATTTTCTGTTCATTTAGTCTTTTTTTTTGGTCTCATTTAACATATAATATTTAAAATATATTAACATAACATATATTAACATATACTAATAGTCATAGTAAAAGACTTGTATACATATACAAAAATAAATGAGTATTTTTCGCAAATGCTCGGTAAGGGGGAGATGCTTTTTTTATGTTTTAAGAAAAGAGAAAATCCTATTTACTTTTTTACTTTTACTGGATCATTGTACAAAATTTAATATAATTTAATATATTAATATTAGAGGAATCTTATGGATTACGTGTACAACTATAAGTGGTCCTTAACTACCGATTTATGTATTACAAAAAAAAAGGAGGTTTTTCGATGCGAGATTTAAAAACATATCTCTCTGTGGCACCAGTACTAAGTACGCTATGGTTCGGGGTTTTAGCAGGTCTATTGATAGAGATTAATCGTTTTTTTCCGGATGCGTTGACATTCCCCTTTTTTTCATTTTAGTTATTGAGATGGGAAGGAATGAAGAAGGTTAAAGATAGAATCAAATATCTGTGACTAACCCCCTCTCCGCTTTTCTCTTTTTTCCCTTTTTTCCATTTTTAAAATAAGGGAGAAAAGGGAAAAAATAAGAGTGGATTCACACATAGGGAGGTTCGGGTTCAATAAAAAAATGAATATTAATAAAAAAAATAGAGTAATGGGGGCGTAGAATATAAAATGTAGGTCTAAGGAAAAAGTATTATACAAGATATTTAAACGAGAAATGAAATACTGTACTTCGATTTGAAATAGAGTTTATAAATCTTTGTATTACTTATTATTTTTTATTTAAATTTTTTTTACTATGACTTTACTTTAATTTACTATGTACTTCGATCTTTCTTTTATAATTCGATTTCAAGTTAGTAATTTCTATTTGTTTTCCTTCCTTTCTTTTTCTTCGTTTTGTAGAATAGTTGAATAAATCCAAAATCCAAAGGAGGCTCATGGCCAAGGGTAAAGATGTCCGAGTAACGGTGATTTTGGAATGTACCAGTTGTGTCCGAAACGAGGTTAATGGGGTATCAAGGGGCATTTCCAGATACGTTACTCAAAAGAACCGTCACAATACACCTAATCGATTAGAATTGAGAAAATTCTGTCCGCATTGTTACAAATATACAATTCATGGGGAGATAAAGAAATAGGGCGAACTTAATATTACCCTTTCAAGTAAGGGTAAAAAATAACATTATATATAACATATTTAAATACAAAATAAACAAATCCTATATCCGTGACTTTCAAAATGAGAATTAAGAAATAGGATTTTCGAGATAAAGAGAAGGAATAAACTAAAACAAACTATGGATAAATCCAAACGACCCTTTCTTAAATCCAAGAAATCTTTTCGTAGACGTTTGCCCCCGATTCAATCGGGAGATCGGATTGATTATAGAAATATGAGTTTAATTAGTCGATTTATTAGTGAACAAGGCAAAATATTATCTAGACGAGTGAATAGATTGACCTTGAAACAACAACGATTAATTACTATTGCTATAAAACAAGCTCGTATTTTATCTTTGTTACCCTTTATCAATAATGAGAAACCATTTGAAAGAAAGGAGTCGATCGCTAGAACTACTGGTCTTAGAACCAGAACCAGAAACAGAACCAGAAACAGAACCAGAAATAACTAGGCTTACTTTGGAATCATAATTTTAATGGAATCATAATTAGAATCCGAACTAAAAAGTCGATTGGTATTTTTCCGAGAATCCAGATTAGATTATCGGGTCGTAAGAAAAAAAAAAAAATAGAATTGGAGAAAGCTTTTTCTACTGAGCGCGTTCATTCGTTTTGACTATTTTAGCATATTTTTTTTATCCCAGTAATTTCTACTCTAACTTCCCGGAGTTCATTCTTCGGGAAACTCCGTTTAAATTATTCCGACGGACTTTTTATAACCCACTTCTTTTATTATCTCATTGGAAATCATATAAAGACAATCCCTATTTAATATAGCTATTTGTGCAAGTATTTTACGATTAAGAAGCAACCGTCCCTTGTACAGATCGTGTATTAATCTACTATAACTATGGGATGCCCCCCATTCGCGAATTACTGCGTTTATCCGAGTGATCCACAAACGACGAAAATTGCTCTTTTGACTGCCCCGATCCTGATGAGCCGAAAACAAAGCTCTTATTTTCTGTTGAATAATATTTCGAGTAAGTCTTGAAAGGGCCCCTCGAAAGTTCGATGCAAATAAACGCATTTTTGTTCTACGTCTACGAGCTATATATCCCCGTCTAATTCTAGTCATTGAATAGATGAAACTTCCACCGAATAACGAATTTATTTCTTTTCTTTCAGTTATTCCTTTCCCCTTTCCTAATCTATTAAGAACAAAACGTATTTTTCCAATGTATAAAAAAAAAATTCCAAGGGCTTTGGCTACTATAACCTTCCTGACCGCGATTTTTTCTTTTTTTAGGCATTTCAATGCGGAATAAAGAAATTCTATTGTGTTATAGGTGTCAAAAATAGAAAAAAAATGGATAAAGAAATAGCGGATTCCTTCGTTTCTATGGTGCCTTCCTAAACGGTGAGGTCTTCTCTATACACCGGAGCCTTTACTTCATTTAATCAACGTTATTGGTAACTTGTATAGTTCACCCTTTTTCTTTTTGGCCCTACCCATGAATTATCCAGCAATAGGCCTTTCACAATGAGATCTACCTATACAGTAACGGTATTTAATTATGAAACTTAGCTGGGTAGCTGACCCTCTTAGTCCGTTCTTGCCAGAGTAGGAGCTTAATCTTTATGCCTTTTTTTATTTATATATATATATTTTTTTATTTATTAAAAAGTAAGTAAATTAAATAAGTAAAAATTAAATAAATTTTAAATAATTAAAAAAAATTAAATATAAAAAATATAAAAAAATATAAATAAGTAAAAAAGAAAGTAAATAAAAAAAAGATTTCCTCCGCTTAATGGCTAACCATTTGCTACCAATGGAGAATTTCTTCTCATCTTAAATTTCGATTTGCACCAACGGAAACCATAAAATTTATCCACAATGTAAGAATGTGATAGCTTTTTTTATTATTTTTTTTATATAGTGAATTGAGTCCCTTCTTACATTTTATACTATTCACCGGTACTGATCATTAATACTGGAAAGTTTTTTTCTTGCTTTTGTACCAGCGCATGGTATGATCTAAACGAGTCGCACATACACCCGAGTACATGTTCCTCGACGTTGAGGGCATCCCCGAAGAGCGGGGGATTTCGTGGCATTTCTGATTGGCTGTCTTGTATTTCTAATAAGTTGTTTAATAGTTGGCATGCTGAATTTATACATAATTACATAATGGGGCTGGTTTAGATTGATCCTAACCGGATAATTTTGAATTACTTCCAGTTATTCGAATAGTAAAATCATAGATAAAATATCAAATTGAGTATTTGTGTGAAATCCGTCTTATTTTCATTCAACTCCTACAATACACGATCACCTCCTACAAAATCAACAATTCCATAAGCTTGTGCTTCTCTTGCTGACATATAAGTATCTCTTTCCAGGTCTTTGGATACAACCCAAAAGGGTTTGCCCGTTTTTTGTGCATAAACCCTTGTGAGGGTTTCACGCAGTGCCAGCACTTCTTCCGTTTCCTTGAAAGTGTCTCTGAGGCTTACATCATAAAACAAACAAGCAGGTTGATGGATCATTACCCTGATGATATAACATAATAAAAAGTTTTTCTACCTCGCATGATGAAGCGAAGAGAAAAGAAAGATAAAGACTAATATAATAGGAAAGAAGATAGAATTGAACAACCGTACGGGCATCTTTGATGCATTGCATATGCATACGGCTTTACAATAAAATTGACCCTTACCCTTCAACCCTCCAAGAAAGAGAAAGAAAGAGAAAAGTAAAATATACCAGACCCTGGTGGGTTAAATGATCAAATGGCCACCCTTCCTTTTTCCTTTTTCTTTTGGAATAGTTAAAAACTACTATGATGGCTCCGTTGCCTTATATTCTAATTTATTATTATTATAATTATAATTTTTATAATATTATAAAAATATTAATATAATATTAATTCTAATAATATTAATTCTTTTTATTATTATATATATTATAATATTCATTCATTATTATTATATTTAACATTAATATTTAATTAAAATTTTATAATTATTTATAAATATATTTTTTTATTAATATATTAAATTAATTTATTAATATATTCATTTTTTTTTTTTTGGATTCAGCAATCCCAAAGTTTCTTTTTGGGACAATCAAAGAAAAAATATTTTTTTTTCGCACTCCTTGCATAACTGCATAACATAATAAAATAATCGAAATATTTTTAAGAGCTTTCCGGTGTGAACAAAAAAGGTTTGTGACGCTGAGCTGGGCTCCCGATAAATAAGATAAAATCGGAAATACCCTTTCTCCCATACTACTCTCTCGATACATAATTTAATGTTTTGAAAAAACAATGAAAAATTTTATCATTATCATATCGAATTCGAAGTGCCATGCTATTTTTACTTAATATATATTCCTATTTCATAGGGCGAAGGCATAGTCTTCTTTTTTCTCTTAAATCATTGGCGCCAAGCGCTAGGGAATGCTACACGTTTGGTAATTGCTCCTCCGGCCAAGATAAAAGATCCCATTGAAGCGGCTAACCCCATGCCTATTGTATGGATATCCGCTTTTAAAAATTGCATAGTATCATAAATCGCTAGTCCAGGTATTATCCAACCGCCGGGACTATTTATAAACAAATACATATCCTTGTTATTCTCTTCACCATTGAGATATAGCATAAGAGCCATAAGTTGATTTGCGATTTCGCTATCAATTAGTTGTCCTAAAAAAAGTAATCTTTCTCGATAAAGTCGGTTGATTGGGGTACAATTGTAGCCCTTAGGAACCGTACACGCGTCTTTTGATGCATACGGTTCAAAAAAATTGTGAAAACAAAAAAAAAATCAATGTATGGATTCCAGTCCTCTTTCTTTTAGGTTCTTTCTGACTTCTAACGAAAGGGTTTGTCTTCTTCAATAAAGACGGGTTTTTCTTTTCTTTTTACTATAAATTTTATATAAAATTTTACATAAATAAAACAAAAAAAAAAAAATCACTAAACTTATTGAATTAACTTCTCATTGATGTATTGTTTCATCGAGATTCAATCCTAATCGCGATGGTATTCTCTTGTTCCTGAGTGGGTCTCTTTCATCTTTTTAGGTTTATGCTCTACTCCGGGTAAAGATTCGCCCAATTTGGATTTGCACATATAGGACAAGCACTCCCGCATTACCATTTCTTTTTGTTATGACTTTCTACTTTTTCACTTCACTTCTATCGAGTTTGTTCATTAACCGTTTAAGATCAACTCGGTTGAATCATTTCTGATAGAACTCATAATCTTGGGTTTTTATAAACAGAGCCTGGATACTTCATTTTTTTTAGTCCGACCAAGACAACCATAAATTTTTTAGTATTCTACAAAAATTTTTAATTATTCTAATTTATAATAGTAAAATGAATCCTCCAAAAATGGATCTAATTGTACTTCGCGCTCCAAACTTTTGATGATTCAATGAATCTTTATTGGGCGAAACAGAGGATATCTCGATTGTGGGAGAGAACGGGGAAATCCCATATGACCCAATATATCTGACAAGTCGCACTATAAGTCAACCCAAGATTCATTTGCATCTCCAGGACATTGATAAGGTACTCTTGGAACACCAATAGGCATTAATTGAAAGAAAAAAGAACTAAGTACTTTTTTTTACTTTGATGTGGAAACGTAACAATATTATTTTTTTGTCTTTAGAATATTGGCTTTTATCTTTAGATTCGAAAAGGTCATAAAGAAAAACAGAACGAATAAAGTCAAATTATTACAAACAGGGCACTGACTAAATATATACGCATTCGCTCATAGAAAATGGTATTAGTCCCCGTTGCGTATTGATACTTATCGAGTATAGAATAAATCCGCTTTGCTTCTCTTTGGTCCTACGAATAGAATTGTTCTATTATTTTATTACCAATATTACCAACAGAATAGAACAAATATTAACCCCTGCTCTGAAATAATTCACCGAACGGGGGAGGTCCATAGGATAGTCATAATAGAGTCTTTTCCAATGCAATAAAGTTACGTAGTGTTTATTTATCTTTGATAAAGGGGTATTTCCATGGGTTTGCCTTGGTATCGTGTTCATACCGTTGTATTGAATGATCCCGGCCGGTTAATTTCTGTTCATATAATGCATACAGCTCTGGTTGCTGGTTGGGCTGGTTCGATGGCTCTGTATGAATTAGCAGTTTTTGATCCTTCTGACCCTGTTCTTGATCCAATGTGGAGGCAGGGTATGTTCGTTATACCCTTCATGACTCGTTTAGGAATAACCAATTCATGGAGCGGTTGGAGTATCACAGGAGGTGCTGTAACGGATCCGGGTATTTGGAGTTACGAAGGTGTAGCTGGGGCACATATTGTATTTTCTGGGTTATGCTTTTTGTCAGCTATCTGGCATTGGGTATATTGGGATCTAGCAATTTTTTCTGATGAACGTACAGGGAAACCTTCTTTGGATTTGCCTAAGATCTTTGGAATTCATTTATTTCTTTCAGGGGTGGCTTGCTTTGGTTTTGGTGCATTTCATGTAACCGGCTTGTTTGGTCCTGGAATATGGGTGTCCGATCCGTATGGACTAACAGGAAAAGTACAACCCGTAGATCCAGCATGGGGCGTGGAAGGTTTTGATCCTTTTGTTCCGGGAGGGATAGCCTCTCATCATATTGCAGCAGGGACGTTGGGCATATTAGCGGGTCTATTCCATCTTAGTGTCCGCCCCCCACAACGTCTATACAAGGGATTGCGTATGGGAAATATTGAAACCGTACTTTCTAGTAGTATCGCTGCTGTCTTTTTTGCGGCTTTTGTTGTTGCCGGAACTATGTGGTATGGTTCAGCAACTACTCCGATCGAATTATTTGGGCCCACTCGTTATCAATGGGATCAGGGCTACTTCCAGCAAGAGATATATCGAAGAGTTAGTGCTGGGCTAGCAGAAAATCAAACTTTATCAGAAGCCTGGTCTAAAATTCCTGAAAAATTAGCTTTTTATGATTACATCGGAAATAATCCGGCGAAAGGGGGATTATTCAGGGCGGGTTCGATGGATAGCGGGGATGGAATAGCAGTTGGATGGTTAGGACACCCCGTCTTTAGAGATAAAGAAGGACGTGAACTTTTTGTACGTCGTATGCCTACCTTTTTTGAAACGTTTCCAGTCGTTTTGGTAGACGGCGACGGAATTGTTAGAGCAGATGTTCCTTTTCGAAGGGCAGAATCGAAGTATAGTGTTGAACAAGTAGGTGTAACTGTTGAGTTCTACGGCGGCGAACTCAACGGAGTGAGTTATAGTGATCCCGCTACTGTGAAAAA